CGATCCTATTGTCTGTCTATATTTTGGATAGATATTTTTTTATCTAGATATACAAGATCTTAAATACAAAAATAAAAGACTAAACACAACTCAAATTTTCTCCTGGGTCCATAATTAATCCTATGTATGGATCCTTAGGATTGGTGTATTCTTTTCTATCCTATATCCCACGGTTTCGGATCATGGATCTAGCCAAGCATCACAACTTCTTCTACCCATCCTGTATGTTGTCCTTTTCTTTCGTTCCGTGTTGGAATAGAAACTTATTGTAGTTGGAATAGAAACTTATTGTATTAGTAGACGAGATTTTACGAAAAGGTTCTTGATAGGAGAAAAATTTCTTTTTTCAATTTTTTCAATGCGAATTTTACACAACATGGGGAAATCATTATTTATAATTGAAAATTTATATTTCTAATTGAAAAGAAAAAAGAGCTCTATCGTATATAATGAACTGATACTCCAGGTTCTCACAAAAGAGAATCGTTTCCTTCAATATTCACTCATTATTTGTTAATAACCCTAGCGATTGTATCTAGTATGCGTATTCTGATAGGAAATAAAATATTCAATTTATTTTTCATCCAATGACTATTCATCTATTGTATTTTCATGTAAATAGAGGCAAGAAAGCTCTATGGAAAAATCATGGTTCAGTTTGATCTTGTCTAAGGGGGAATTAGAATACAGATGTGGGCTAAGTAAATCAATGGATAGCCTTGGTCCTGTTGAAAATACTAGTGTAAACGAAGACCCGGCTAGAAATGATACGGATAAAAACATTCATGGTTGTAGTGACAGTTCTAGTTATTACAGTAAGGTTGATCATTTAGTTGGCGTCAAAGAAGACATTCGGAATTTCATTTCTGATGACACCTTTTTAATTAGGGATAGTAATCAGGATAGTTATTCCATATATTTTGATAGTGAAAATAAAATTTTTGAGATTGACAATGATCATTCTTTTTTGAGTGAACTAGAAAGTTTTTTTTATAGTTATCGTAATTCTAGTTATATGAATAATGGATCGAAAAATGATGATCCCCACTACGATTTTAACTTGTATGATACTAACTATAGTTGGAATAATCACATTAATAGTTGTATTGACTCTTATCTTCGTTCTCAAATCTGTATTGATAGTTCCATTTTAAGTGGTAGTGACAATTCCAATGATAGTTATATTTATAATTACATTTGTGGTAAGGGTGGAAATAGTAGTGAAGGCAAGAATTTCAATATAAGAACTCGCACAAATGGTAATGATTTAACTCTAAAAGAAAGTTCTAATGATCTCGATCCATACAAGCATTTGTGGGTTCAATGCGAAAATTGTTATGGATTAAATTATAAGAAATTTTTTAAGTCAAAAATGAATATTTGTGAACAATGTGGATATTATTTGAAAATGAGTAGTTCAGATAGAATCGAACTTTCGATTGATCCAGGTACTTGGGATCCTATGGATGAAGACATGATCTCTCTGGATCTCATTGAATTTCAGTTTGAAGAAGAGCCTTATAAAAAGCGTATTGATTCTTATCAAATAAAGACGGGATTAACTGAGGCTATTCAAACGGGCACGGGTCAACTAAACGGTATTCCTATAGCAATCGGGGTTATGGATTTTCAGTTTATGGGGGGTAGTATGGGATCTGTAGTAGGCGAGAAAATCACCCGTTTGATCGAATATGCTGCCAATAATTTTTTACCTCTTATTCTAGTGTGTGCTTCCGGAGGAGCACGCATGCAAGAAGGAAGTTTGAGCTTGATGCAAATGGCTAAAATATCTTCCGCTTTATATGATTATCAATCAAATAAAAAGCTATTTTATGTATCAATTCTTACATCTCCTACTACTGGTGGAGTGACCGCGAGTTTTGGTATGTTAGGGGATATCATTATTGCTGAACCCAATGCCTATATTGCATTTGCGGGTAAAAGAGTAATTGAGCAAACATTGAATAAAACAATACCTGAAGGTTCACAGGAGTCTGAATATTTATTCCATAAGGGTTTACTCGATCCAATCGTACCACGTAATCCTTTAAAAGGTGTTCTGAGTGAGTTAGTTCAGCTCCACGGTTTTTTTCCTTTGAATCAAAATTCAATCAAGTAAAGTCTTAAGTTAAATTATTTTCTTTGTAGTGAAAAGGTAGTTAGTTTATCAGAATCAAAGTCAAAGCCCATTATGCGGGCTTTGACTTTGTGACATAAAATTGAATTGTCGAAAAACAAATTATGTGGATAATAATTATTATTTTTTTTACCGATATTACTGATTACTAATGAATAAACTTCTATCAACAAGATAAAAAGCGACTTTTTCCTTCTGTGAAATAAAATTCACATTTGGCGAGACAAATAAAACGAATTTTATCTTCCTCTATTGCGTATGTATACGTAATTCAAATATAGAAAAAATATAAATATAGAGTTTTGCATCTTTCTATATCTCCCGAAAATTCTATTTTTACTAAAAATCCCTGTTCTTGGATCGGATGATTCTAACGAATCGAATCTTTCGCCAATTACAATTTGTAATAAACTCTTTCTTTATTGAATTCAAATTAGAAATTCAAATTAAAAGTTTAAAAGTAAGAATAAAGTAAGATAATAAAGAAAGTGGATTATCTTATCATACACCTATTTTATTTGATTTAATTTAGAAAGATAGATGGGCAAGTCCTTGCACTTATTAGATATATACTCGCTTAGATATACTAGATATACTTAGTATTTAGATATACTTAGTATTTAGATATACTTATTATAATATGTATAATATAATGATTATAATATAATCATTATAAGATATATATTATACTAACAATATAACAATAACAGGTACAAATATTAAATTGAGGTACCCATTTTATGACAACTTTCAGCAGCTTTCCCTCTATTTTTGTGCCTTTAGTAGGCTTAGTATTTCCGGCAATTGCAATGGCTTCTTTATTTTTGTATGTTCAAAAAACTAAGATTTTTTAGATTCGATGGGGCCAAGGCCAAGACCAAATCTTATCTATTTTTTTTTTTTAAGACTTAGATCCACGGATATGATATTTATTTAGGAGAATATTGTATAACATCCTGCTTCCCCGAACATAAATGAAAAAGCTCCTCTTATGCATACGTAAACATGATATAGGGGTAAATGAATTATAGCAAGTGGATCGGTAACGAACGGATGTATGAAATTAAAGTCTATATATCTAGTAGATCTGTATAGGGGATCATATAAAGGGGATGATTTTAGATCTAAGCAATTTGATGAATGACTTCTAAAAGTTCATATCAAAATAGTACTAGTTGATGAGAGTTACTTCGGAAACAAAAAAAGTAAAGTCGAATTTTTTTGGTTATTCTCTCAATTCCAATAAAATGCAACTGGATCTAGTATGTATGAGTTGGCGATCAGAATCTATATGGATAGAATTTATAGTGGGTTCTCGAAAAACAAGTAATTTCTGCTGGGCCTTTATCCTTTTTTTTGGTTCATTAGGGTTTTTATTAGTTGGAACTTCTAGTTATCTTGGTAGGAATTTGATATCTTTATTTCCGTCTCAGCAAATAGTTTTTTTTCCACAAGGAATCGTGATGTCTTTCTATGGGATCGCCGGTCTCTTTATTAGTTCCTATTTGTGGTGCACGATTTTTTGGAATGTAGGTAGTGGTTATGATCGATTCGATAGAAAAGAGGGAATAGTATGTATTTTTCGTTGGGGTTTTCCTGGAAAAAATCGTCGCATCTTTCTACGATTCCTTATGAAAGATATTCAGTCTATCAGAATAGAAGTTAAAGAGGGTATTTATACTCGTCGTGTCCTTTATATGGAAATCAGAGGCCAGGGGGCCGTTCCCTTGACTCGTACTGATGAGAATTTGACTCCACGAGAAATTGAGCAAAAAGCTGCTGAATTGGCCTATTTTTTGCGTGTACCGATTGAAGTCTTTTGAAATGAATTGCAGAATAAATGCTTTCTCGGCAGGAGGAAAAAACTCAAGCCAAGAATCCTCCTTTTTCTATAGCAGAACTAAACTGAAGTTTCTTCAGAATGCCCATTCGAACCAAAGCAGACGTATACGGAAGAGTCATAACATAAAAAAACTGTTTTTTTGTCCACAAAAATTGTTTTTTATGCGTCTGTAAATGGAAAACCACTCAACTTAATTCAGTAACAAAACAAGCAAGAAATCGAAATAATGGATTCATCTCATATATCAAAGTATTTCGAAATAAAGACTTTCGCTTTTTATTTTCAATATTTGTAGTTGATACGTTAGATACAGATAGATCATATCTTGTAAATTTTCTCTACTTTCCTTTTGTCAATCGGCCCCTCCCCTTTTATCCTTTTTTTGTGCTCCTTAAGAACTAAACAAGTAGATTTCTTTCTTATAACATAATGATAAAGGTAATGATAACTTTTCTGTCTTTTTTTGTCACTCATTTTTGATCATCATAATATTTTTCATAATTTTTTCAACTATTCCTGGACTCTAGACTATATATAGTCTAGATAACTCGCGAAAATTTTTCGACATATTTGATTGATATCTTGATATAGACAGGGAGCTCCTTCGTCTCAAAATCTGAATAGAATAATCTTTATTCGGTTCTTTCGGGCAGTTATCGAAAGAGGGCAATTGCTTCGAATTTGATCAATTGAGATATCTGGAAACAATAACAATATAACAACAATAATATATATTTCATTCGAACATTCGAATTCAAAGTGGATTCTTATTTTCTATTTCTGTATTCTTTTTAGATTCAAGGACTAAGCAATGAATCAAAAAAAACAGAGAATAGATTCATGGGCCCCTACCTTATAATATAATGAAAGTCATGCTTGATAGAAAGATTAGATCACATAAAGTCAACGAATGAGGTGGATTCATTAACAATTCACAGATGAAAAAATGGCAAAAAAGAAAGCATTCACTCCCCTTCTATATCTTGCATCTATAGTATTTTTGCCCTGGTGGATCTCTCTCTCATTTAATAAAAGTCTGAAATCTTGGATTACTAATTGGTGGAATACTAGGCAATCCGAAACTTTTTTGAATGATATTCAAGAAAAGAGTATTCTAGAACAATTCATAGAAGTAGAGGAACTCTTCCTGTTGGACGAAATGATAAAAGAATACCCAGAAACACATCTACAAAAACTTCGTATAGGAATCCACAAAGAAACGATCCAATTGATCAAGATGCACAATGAGGATCGTATCCATACGATTTTGCACTTCTCGACAAATCTAATCTGCTTCGTTATTCTAAGTGGTTATTCTATTTTGGGGAATGAAGAACTTGTTATTCTTAACTCTTGGGTTCAAGAATTCCTATATAATTTAAGCGACACAATAAAAGCTTTTTCTATTCTTTTATTAACTGATTTATGTATCGGATTCCATTCACCCCACGGTTGGGAACTAATGATTGGCTATATCTACAAAGATTTTGGATTTGCTCATAATGATCAAATTATATCTGGTCTTGTTTCTACCTTTCCAGTCATTCTAGATACAATTTTTAAATATTGGATCTTTCGTTATTTAAATCGTGTATCTCCGTCACTTGTAGTTATTTATCATTCAATGAATGACTGAAAAATGATTCACAGATTCAATTATAATCTTTCTTACTTTGTATATAAGCAAAGCATGCAAAGTCGCACTTACTTTACTCTTTCTACCCCCCATCAGGGAATTCCTCCTCTATTTCAGTAATTTTTTTTTTTATTTTTCAGTAAAAGTAAATAGCAGAATCGTGGATAGGGAATTATACTAGTGACCTACCTAATTTTATTGTAGAAATTTTCGGGATCAATGATTGGACCATGCAAACTAGAAATACTTTTTCTTGGATAAAGGAGGAAATTACTCGATCCATTTCCGTATCGCTCATGATCTATATAATAAGCGGGGCATACATTTCAAATGCATATCCCATTTTTGCGCAGCAGGGGTATGAAAATCCACGAGAAGCAACTGGGCGTATTGTATGTGCCAATTGCCATTTAGCTAATAAACCCGTGGATATTGAGGTTCCACAAGCGGTACTTCCCGATACTGTATTTGAAGCGGTTGTTAGAATTCCTTATGATATGCAACTGAAACAAGTTCTTGCTAATGGTAAGAAAGGGGCTTTGAATGTGGGTGCTGTTCTTATTTTACCTGAGGGGTTTGAGTTAGCCCCACCTGATCGTATTTCGCCCGAGATGAAAGAAAAGATAGGCAATCTGTCTTTTCAGAACTATGGCCCCACTAAGAAAAATATTCTTGTGATAGGTCCTGTTCCTGGTCAAAAATATAGTGAAATCACCTTTCCTATTCTTTCCCCAGACCCTGCTAATAATAAGGATGTTCATTTCTTAAAATATCCCATATACGTAGGCGGAAACAGGGGAAGGGGTCAGATTTATCCCGACGGGAACAAAAGTAACAATACAGTTTATAATGCTACAGCAACGGGTATAGTAAGCAAAATCATACGAAAAGAAAAAGGGGGGTACGAAATAACCATAACAGATGCATTGGATGGACATCAAGTGGTTGATATTATCCCCCCAGGACCAGAACTTCTTGTTTCAGAGGGTGAATCTATCAAACTCGATCAACCATTAACAAGTAATCCTAATGTGGGTGGATTTGGTCAGGGGGATGCGGAAATAGTACTCCAAGATCCACTACGTATACAAGGCCTTTTGTTCTTCTTGGCATCTATTGTTTTTGCACAAATCTTTTTGGTTCTTAAAAAGAAACAGTTTGAGAAGGTTCAAGTGTCCGAAATGAATTTCTAGATCCGTGGATTTATCAACATCAAATTTGTAAAAAAGAAGAAATTCTTCCTGGCAATTAGGTTAGGTATGATGAAAAAAGTATGAAAAGTCTTTTGCTTGTTTATATTCTTTCCCTAGTAATTACTTTTACCGCATTCAAAATATGTAATGTATATTGTGAAGAAGACTATTTGTCTTTACCCCTTCTTTTCTTTTTTCAATCTAAATTGGAGAGGTGTAATTATATCCCTGTTGTCAGATTGAAATGTCACAGAATGCCTTTTGTTTTCTAAATTCAATTTGATTAGATACTATAAGATAAGTAAGCGGAGAATATAAAGGAAGGATAAACGAGGGGAACAAATAATTACAGGGAGTATTCTTCGTCTTCCTAGCCTTAGGCACAAGAAAGGGATGTGTAAAATTCCTTTTCTTGTGCCGAAATAATAACAATTCTGGATCCCATTCCTCAAAGATTTCTATTATTAGTTTAGATTTTCCATATTTTTCAGAACCCTTTATTTTTTTACATTTACTTATAATCGAATAAGTAATAATAATAGAAAGAATAAGTAATATAATAGAAAGAATAAGTAATGGACAACCAAAAAAAATAGAAGAAATCCTTTTTTTGATAAAATAGAATCAAGGCGATGAACTTATAAAAGAATTTCAAACTTTGATGAAATACTAAAATAAATAGAGTAAGGTT